AATTGCAATATTATAATAATGTATAATAATGTAAATAGATGCACATTGGGCGGTGCAGTTCCCCACTCGAGGTTTTCCTGTTTCCGGGGGGTTTTCAGGAATAAATACCAGCCTACGAGTTTAGGGGGGTAGGGGGGTTTAACGCGCGAAAGCCGGAGGGGGCATATCTTAGATATATTAGGAGAAACCATTAGTAATTTATGCTCTTGATATCAGTTATGCAATTCTTCTATTAAAATCTTTCCACCATGGACGCTATGTACTGCATGCAAGGAAAATGTACACCCTTGTCAGCAATCCTTAGCGCTGCACTGTGAAATGCCAAGTGAAAGGAGGACAAAAAAAATAACCATGCCCCTTAGAGATAACGCTAGGCATGTGGCCAACGCACCGTGTGTACTCCACCAACAACTTATGCAAGCGTCAGGGAAAGTATGGGGAATGATACCAATTAATGGCCCTGAAATAGGAACCAAATGCCAGGAATAGTTCACTAGGTGAAACCCCCACAATTTCTGTCCCTGACCATCAATAACCGTGATCGCTCCGCTTAAACTCGAATGTTATTCTTGTCTACATCGAATTTTGATCTTAACGGGATTTTGAATCCTGGTATATGTGGGTTATTTAAATCTGTGTTAGGTCTTAGTTCTTTCATGGGTGAAATAAGCTGGGTTTTATCTATGAGTGTGCAGTAGGTGGTATTTATTGAATGAATGTATTGTGTAACTCTTAATTGACATGGTGATGTATGAATGGTCAAAGCCTATGTATGGTGATTATACATAGTATATGTCCTAAAGCATTATTAATTATGGTTAATATAAATATATGGTGTAAGTACATACATGTACTTTACACAAAGAATAGTTTAATTTTAGAATTCTAGCTTTGGGAGCTAGTGGTGGGAGTTAGAATCTCCCTTCTTTGATAGCAATGGGGAGGACTTTAACCTCCGGCGTCCGGTTTACAAGACCGGCGCTCTAGGCGCTGAGCTACCATTGCAGTTATAATGCAAGTAGTTTGTTTTCTAATCATCCTGCTAGTGGGAATATTACCAAGAAAATGGCGAAGTAGAGAACGGAGGCGATCTGGCCGATGATTACGTATGGGTGTTCGACCGGTATCCCTCCGATTCATGTCAGGATTATTACGTCTGCGACTAGGGTTCAGAAGATGGCCTGGGAGACTGGGCGGAAGGTGAGGCCTCGTTGTTTGGAGGTGTGTAGGAAGGGCACCAGTAGGAGGACTAGGATTGATGCGAGAAGGGCCAGAACTCCTCCTAGCTTGTTTGGGATGGATCGTAGGATGGCGTAGGCGAATAAGAAGTATCACTCAGGTTTAATGTGAGGTGGCGTCACTAAGGGGTTTGCGGGAATAAAGTTGTCGGGGTCTCCCAAGTAGTTAGGGGAAAATAAGGCCAGGGATGAGAGGGCCGTAAGCATGATGGCAAAGCCCAGGAGGTCTTTATAAGAAAAGTATGGGTGGAAGGGGATTTTGTCGGCGTCCGAGTTTAAGCCCGTGGGGTTGTTTGATCCTGTTTCGTGCAGGAAAAGGAGGTGAAGGACGGTTACGGCTGCGATGATAAAGGGGAGGAGGAAGTGGAAGGCAAAAAATCGTGTTAGGGTTGCGTTGTCTACTGAGAAGCCACCCCAGATTCACTGCACTAGGGTGTTGCCTACGTAGGGGACAGCGGAGAGCAGGTTGGTAATAACTGTTGCACCTCAGAAGGATATTTGTCCTCAGGGTAGGACGTAGCCGACGAAGGCAGTCATTATGACTAAAAGTAGCAGCACGACTCCAATGTTTCAGGTTTCTTTATAGAGATAGGAGCCGTAGTACAGGCCTCGGCCGATGTGCAGGTAGATGCAAATGAAAAAGAAAGAGGCTCCGTTAGCGTGGAGGTTCCGGATTAGTCAGCCGAAGTTTACGTCTCGGCAGATGTGGGCGACGGATGAGAATGCTGTGCCCACGTCAGCGGTGTAATGTATGGCGAGGAAGATGCCTGTGACCAGTTGGGCGCCCAGACATAGTCCTAGTAGGGAGCCAAAGTTTCATCATGCGGAGATGTTTGAGGGGGCGGGAAGGTCTACTAGTGCGTTGTTTGCGATTTTCAATAGGGGATGTGTTTTTCGTAGGACGGCCATTAAGAAGAGTTCTTGTAGTTGAATAACAACGGTGGTTTTTCAAGCCATTAGTCTTGGTTAGAATCCTGGCAGGAATTATGACTTATTTGATGTGCATGTTTATGTTTGGGCTAGTTATGGGTTTGGTGGTGGTTGCTTCAAATCCTTCCCCCTATTTTGGAGCTTTGGGGCTGGTCGTTGTTTCGGGGATGGGCTGTGGAGTTTTGGTTGGGCATGGGGCCCCCTTTCTGTCCCTGGTACTATTTTTAATCTACCTCGGGGGGATGTTGGTGGTGTTTGCCTATTCAGCAGCTTTAGCCGCTGAGCCGTACCCTGAAACTTTAGGGAGCCGTCCAGTTGCTTTACATGCAGGCATGTACTCTTTGGCCGTGTTAGTAGCCGCGGGAGTATTTTGGGGAGGGTGGTATGGTGAGTCTTGGGTTACGGCTGATGAATTGGTTGAGTTTTCGGTGTTTCGGGGGGATGTTGCAGGGGTGGCCATGATGTATTCATCAGGGGGGTGAATGTTGGTGATTGGGGCGTGGGTGCTTCTTCTTACTTTGTTTGTGGTGCTAGAGTTGTCTCGGGGGCTTAGTCGGGGGACACTTCGGGCTGTTTAGTTCGTTAGGATGAGGAGTGCCAGAAGGAATGTGAGGAAGAAGAGGGTTAGGAATGTTTTTACTATGCCTCGTTGTGCGTTGCTGGCAGTAGTTACTAGGGGGAGGTTGACGTGGCATACTGCTTTTGGGCCTGATTTTTCAAACCAGGTTTGGTCGATTATCTGGCTGGCAATAAACTGTCCCAGGAGCAGGTTGACTTTTGGGGGCAGGCGGTGGATGATTGATGGAAAGAACCCTAGTATGTTGGAGAAGTGGTGGGGGGTTAGCAAGGGGGTTGGCTTGAATTGTTTGTTTGTGAGAGACGCTAGTTCAAGGGCGGTTAGTAGGCCAATGATTGTTACTAGGAGCGCGGCGAGCTTAAGTAGGGGAGGTATAGTCATGATGGGTGTTTTGGGGGGCAGGATGTTGGATGTAATTAAGAGGCCGGCGATAATGCTTCCCCAGGCGAGTCGTTTGATGGGGTTCAGGACTGCTGGGTTGTTTTCGTTAATTGGAGAGAGGGTGTTGAAGCGGGGATGTCCTATGGAGACAAAGAATACGACTCGAAGGCTGTAGATGGCTGTGAAAGAGGTTGCTAGGAGGGTTAGGGCGAGGGCTCAGGCGTTTAGGTAGGATGTGTTTAGTGCCTCGATGATGGCATCTTTGGAAAAGAATCCGGCTAGGAAGGGGGTGCCTGTTAGGGCAAGACTGCCGATTGTTAAGGCGGAGGAGGTAAACGGGGTTAGGTGGTGCATTCCTCCTATTTTTCGGATGTCCTGCTCATCGTTAAGACTATGGATAATTGAGCCTGAGCAAAGGAATAGTATTGCTTTGAAGAAGGCGTGGGTGCAGATGTGTAGGAAGGCTAATTGGGGCTGCCCAAGGCCGATTGTTACTATTATTAGGCCAAGTTGGCTTGACGTTGAGAATGCAACGATTTTCTTGATATCGTTTTGGGTTAGTGCGCAGGTAGCTGTAAACAGGGTTGTGAGGGCGCCAAGGCATAGGCAGATGGTTAGGGCCGTTGGGTTGTTTTCCATAAGGGGGCTTATTCGGATTAGTAAGAAAATGCCTGCTACGACCATTGTGCTGGAGTGAAGTAGGGCAGAGACCGGCGTAGGGCCCTCTATTGCAGAGGGCAGTCACGGGTGAAGTCCAAATTGGGCTGATTTACCGGTTGCGGCGATGATTAGCCCTAGTAGGGGGAGGGTGAGGTCGAGGTCTTTGGTGGTAGAGAAGATTTGCTGTATTTCCCATGAGTTAAGATTTATTGCCATTCATGCTATGGCAAAGATTAGCCCGATATCTCCAACACGATTGTAGATGACTGCTTGGAGGGCGGCGGTGTTGGCGTCTGCTCGTCCGTATCACCATCCAATGAGGAGGAAAGATATAATGCCAACTCCTTCTCAGCCGATGAACAGTTGAAATATGTTGTTGGCTGTAACTAGAACAATCATGGCGATTAGGAAGGTTAGGAGGTATTTAAAGAAGCGGTTTATGTAGGGGTCGGAGTGCATATATCATGAGGCAAACTCTAGGATAGACCATGTGACATACAGAGCGACAGGGGTAAAGATAAGTGCGTAGTAGTCAAATTTGAGGCTGATGTTAATGTCAAAGGTGTGTGTATTTATTCAGTGCCAGTTGGTGATTACTGCTTCTGCCCCTTCGGACAAGAAGAGGGAGAGGGGCAGGAGGCTAATGAAGAATGCGAGCTTTACGGCTGTTTTTACTTGGGAGAGGGCTCAGGTCTCTTCTTTAGGGGCGGGGGTCAGAGCGGAGAGTACTGGGTAGACGAGGAGGGCAAAAATGATGACCAGGCTGGTTGTTATTATTAAAGGTGTGGGGTGCATAGCTGCTACTTGGATTTGCACCAAGAGTTTTTGGTTCCTAAGACCAACGGATGAGCTGTTATCCTTTAGAAGCTTTGTGTGCGAGTGAGCTCCGGAGTTCAACCGAGGGGACGAGGATTAGCAGTCTTCGTTGCTAGCAAGCCTCTCTCGGTGGACAAGGGGGTTTTAACCTCTGTTTTTAGAATCACAATCTAATGTTTTCGTTAAACTATGTCTACAAGCGGCCCAGCCTCAGATTAGTTCTGGTTTAAGAATGAGGAGGAGGAGGGGGAGGAGGTGTAGGGCCATTAGTAGGTGCTCTCGAGTGTGAGAAGGGGGGAGGGCGATAATGTGTGCGGGGAGCGGGCCCCGTTGTGTCATTAAGAATATGTAGAGAGAGTAGCCCGCGGTGATGAGGGTGCCTGCTCCGGTGAGGGCAATGGTTCATCAGGATCAGTTAAATAGGGAGACGATAATTATGAGTTCTGCTATTAGGTTTGGTAGAGGGGGTAGTGCCAAGTTGGCTAGGCTAGCAATGAATCATCATGCGGTCATGAGGGGGAGGGCAACTTGCAGGCCTCGGGCCAGTACTATGGTCCGGCTGTGGGTTCGCTCATAGTTTGTGTTTGCTAGGCAGAAAAGGGCGGAGGAGGTTAGGCCGTGTGCGATTATAAGGATCAGGGCTCCTGTGAACCCTCAGGGGGTTTGGATTAGGATGCCTCCTGCCACGAGGCCTATGTGCCCGACGGAGGAGTATGCGATGAGGGATTTAAGGTCGGTTTGTCGTAGACAAATGGACCCTGTTATGATAACCCCTCATAAGGCTAGGATGATAAATGGGTAGCTTAGTTCCTTGGTTAATGGCTCTAGTACCGTTATTATTCGTATTATTCCGTAGCCGCCTAGTTTTAGGAGGACCGCTGCTAGAATCATTGAGCCTGCGATCGGAGCTTCTACGTGTGCTTTAGGCAGTCATAGGTGTACGCCGTAAAGGGGCATTTTGACTAGGAATGCTAGTAAGCAGCCGGCCCATCATATTTTGTCGGCTGTTGTGACTATTAAGAGGGAGGGGGCGTATTGCAGTGTAAAGAGTGAGAGGGTTCCGGCGGTGTTTTGAAGCAGGAGGAGTGCAACTAAGAGCGGCAGGGACCCCGCGAGGGTGTAGAAAAGGAAGTAGGTCCCGGCATTAAGACGCTCTGCTTGATTACCCCATCGGGTGATAATGATTAGTGTTGGGACCAGGGTGGCTTCAAATATGATGTAGAATAAAATTACTTCTGTGGCGGAGAAGGCCATGATTAAGAAGATCTGTAGAGAAATCAGGAGAGTGATGTACATTCGTTGTCGGTTGATTGGCTCTGGCATTGTGTGGCTTTGGCTCGCTAATACCATTAGTGGGAGGAGCCAGCAGGTCAGCACTAGTAGGGGGGTGGAGAGGGGGTCGGTTGCCATGAAGTAGTTGAGTGTGGATCATCCGGTCTCGGACACATTTTTAAGTCAAGTTAGGCTGCCTAGGGCAATAATTAGGCTTTGGCCTAGGGTGGTTGGTCAGAGTCATTTGGCAGGGGTGAGCCAGGCGGTGGGGATGAGCATAATTGTTGGAATTAAGATTTTTAGCATTGTAGGAGGTTTAGGCTTTGTAGCTGGTCTGTCCCATGGGTTCGAGCGGTGGCGACTAGCAAGGCTAGGCCTGCGCTTGCTTCACAGGCCGAGAAGGCCAGGAGTAGTATAGGCGCGGCAGAAAAGCTTGTGGTGTTGAGCTCTAGGGTTCAAAGGGACAGGGCTAGGAAGAGGGATAGTATTATTCCTTCTAGGCAGAGTAAAGCGGACAGGAGGTGCATTCGATGGAATGCGAGCCCTGCTAGCCCCAATAAGAAGGCTGTTGAGAAAGTAAATTGCACGGGGGTCATTAGGTAATTGTGGACTCTAACCACGAGCTTTTGAGCCGAAATCAAATATTTTAATTAAAATAATTACCTATTCAGCTCATTCAAGTCCTCCTTGGGCTCATTCATAAATTAGCCCTAGGGTGAGGAGTAGTAGGACGATGGCTGCCCATAAGAAAGTGAGGGTCGGGGCAGGGAGTTGGTCTCCTCAGGGGAGGGGGAGGAGGAGTGCAATTTCTAGGTCGAAAAGAAGGAATAGGATTGCGACTAAAAAGAAACGTAGTGAAAAAGGCAATCGTGCTGAGCCCAGGGGGTCGAACCCGCACTCGTAGGGGGAGAGTTTTTCTTGGTCCGGGCTTATCATAGGGAGCCAGAAGGAGACAATTGCTAGGATTGAAGATAGTACAATAGCAATGGTAATTACGGTGGTAATTAAGTTCATTATCTTTCTTTGGATTTTAACCAAAACCAGGTGATTGGAAGTCACTTATACTAACCTTAATACTAGAAAGATTATGAGCCTCATCAATAAATAGAAATGTAGAGGAAGAGTCACACAACGTCTACGAAGTGTCAGTATCAGGCCGCTGCCTCGAATCCGAAGTGGTGTTCAGAGGTGAAGTGGTATTGGATTTGTCGGAGTAGACAAACAGCTAGAAAGGTGGAGCCAATGATGACGTGTAGTCCGTGGAAGCCTGTTGCTACGAAAAAGGTGGACCCATATACCCCGTCGGCGATTGTAAATGGGGCCTCGTAGTACTCTATGGCTTGTAAGAACGTGAAGTAGAAGCCGAGGAGAATTGTGAGTGTTAGGGAGTGAATGGCTTGTTTGCGTTCTCCCTCCATAATGCTGTGGTGGGCCCATGTGACTGTCACCCCGGACGCTAGTAGGACTGCTGTGTTAAGCAGGGGGACTTCAAATGGGTCAAGCGGTGTGATGCCTGTCGGGGGTCAGCAGCCTCCTAGTTCGGGGGTGGGGGCGAGGCTGGCGTGGTAGAAGGCTCAGAAAAAGCCTAGAAAGAAAAAAACTTCTGATGTAATGAAAAGAATTATGCCGTATCGAAGGCCTTTTTGTACAGGGGGTGTGTGGTGTCCCTGGAAGGTCCCTTCTCGAATGATGTCTCGTCATCATTGATATATTGTTAGGAGCAGTAGGATTAGTCCGATTGTTATTAGTGTGGTTGAGTGGAAGTGGAATCAGATGGCAAGGCCGGAAGTCATTAGAAGGGCAGCTACTGCTCCTGTCAGAGGTCACGGGCTGGGGTCTACTATGTGGTATGCGTGTGCTTGGTGGGCCATTAGACGTTTTCTTGTAAATAAAGGCTTAATAGTAGAACAAAGACATATGCCTGGATCATTGCAACTGCCACCTCTAGGATGGTAAGCAGGAATAATACGGTTCCCGTAAGAAGCGCAACTGTTGGTATTAGGGGGAGAAGGACAAATGCCGCGGTGGCGATTAGTTGGATTAGCAGGTGGCCTGCTGTTAGATTGGCGGTGAGCCGGACCCCCAGGGCCAAGGGTCGGATGAATAGGCTAATTGTTTCGATAATAATAAGGACGGGGATAAGGGGGGCCGGAGTGCCTTCCGGTAGGAGGTGGCCTAGGGCAACGGTTGGCTGGTTCCGCATGCCAATTAAAACTGTTGCTATTCAGAGGGGGACTGCAAAGCCCATGTTTATTGAGAGTTGGGTTGTTGGTGTAAAGGTGTATGGTAATAGGCCAAGCATATTTAAGGAGATAAGGAATAGTATGAGTGAAGCAAAAATGGTGGCTCATTTATGGCCTCCAATGTTAAGAGGCATTATTAGTTGGTACGTAAACCGATTGATGAATCAGCCTTGGAGGGTCAGTAGGCGGTTGTTAAGCCATCGGTTTGATGGTGTTGGGAGGAGGATTCATGGGAGGGTGAGTGCTAGTGCAATAAGGGGGATTCCGAGGTAGGTGGGGCTTATAAACTGGTCAAAAAAGCTAGCTATCATGGTCAGTTTCAGGGCTCTGTTTTGGGTTTTTGTGTGCTTTGGGGGGTTGGCTCATTAGGAAAGGTGTGGGCCAAGACTTTTATGGGGAGAATTGCTAGGAAGACTAGTCACGAAAATACTAAGATGGCAAATCAAGGTGCGGGATTGAGCTGGGGCATATCGCTGAGGGTGGTTGGGAGGCACCAATCTTTAGCTTAAAAGGCTAACGCTGTGGCCCAGTTTAGCTTCTCAGCGAGGAATCTTGGAGTATTAGTAATGATCAGTTTTCAAAGTAGTCTAGAGGAACTGCTTCTACTACAATTGGTATAAAGCTGTGGTTGGCCCCGCAGATCTCTGAGCACTGACCATAGAAGACACCAGGGCGAGATGCAATAAATGCTGTTTGGTTTAGGCGCCCTGGAACTGCGTCTATTTTAACCCCGAGGGATGGGACTGCTCAGGAGTGAAGTACGTCTTCGGCTGAGACGAGCACCCGTACGGGAGATTCGAGGGGGACGACTATTCGGTGGTCGGCTTCAAGGAGTCGAAATTGCCCCGGGGCTAGGTCTTGCGTTGGGATTATGTAGGAGTCGAAGCCCAGGTCCTCATAGTCGGTGTATTCGTAGCTTCAGTACCACTGGTGCCCCATTGCTTTAATGGTGAGGTGGGGGTCGTTAATCTCGTCCATGAGGTAAAGAATGCGTAGCGAGGGGAGGGCAATGAGGATGAGGATAATGGCGGGGAGGATGGTTCAAATGATTTCAATTTCTTGGGAGTCTAGGATATTTTTATTGGTAAGTTTTGTTGAGACCATAGCCACAATAATGTAAAGTACAAGTGTGCTAATCAGGAATACGATTATTAGGGCGTGATCGTGGAAGTGGAGTAGTTCTTCTATAACGGGGGAAGCTGCATCTTGAAATCCTAGTTGTGAGGGATGTGCCATTAATATAAGACACGCGGGGGTTTAACCCACGGCTCTGCCCTGACAAAGCAGTGTATTGGCCTATTATACTAGTGTCTTATGAAGAAAGTGACAGAGCGGTTATGTGGCTGGCTTGAAACCAGTATATGGGGGTTCGACTCCTCCCTTTCTCGTTAGCGGGCTGATTGCACTTGGACAAAAGCAGGCTCTTCGAATGTGTGGTAGGGGGGAGGGCAGCCATGTAGTCATTCAACATTAGTTGCGGTGAGTTCCACAGACAGCACTTCTCGTTTAGCAGCAAATGCTTCTCAGATGATAAATAAGAACATGATCACTGCTGTTAGTGAGATTAGGGACCCTAAAGAAGAAACTGTGTTTCAGAGTGTGTAGGCATCTGGGTAGTCAGAGTACCGTCGTGGCATTCCGGCCAGGCCTAAGAAGTGTTGAGGGAAGAATGTTAGATTTACCCCCACAAACATAACACCAAAGTGGATTTTTGATCATGTGCTGTGGAGGGTGTAGCCTGTGAGAAGTGGAAATCAGTGCACGAACCCGGCTATGATGGCGAATACTGCTCCCATAGACAGTACATAGTGGAAGTGGGCAACAACGTAGTAAGTGTCGTGGAGCATAATGTCCAGAGAGGAGTTGGCTAGTACAATGCCAGTGAGCCCCCCTACAGTAAAGAGGAAGATAAACCCTAGTGCTCATAGAAGGGGGGTTTCTCACTTGATTGCCCCTCCGTGGAGGGTTGCCAGCCAGCTGAAGACTTTCACGCCAGTTGGGATTGCAATGATTATTGTGGCGGAGGTGAAATAGGCTCGGGTGTCAACATCCATGCCTACTGTGAACATGTGGTGGGCTCAAACAATAAAGCCCAGGAGGCCGATAGCCATCATGGCTCACACCATTCCCATGTAGCCGAAAGGTTCTTTTTTGCCTGCATAGTATGCAACAATGTGAGAGATTATTCCAAAGCCCGGGAGAATAAGAATGTAGACTTCAGGGTGCCCAAAGAATCAGAAAAGATGTTGGTACAGGATTGGGTCCCCTCCTCCCGCGGGATCAAAGAAAGTCGTATTTAGATTTCGATCTGTTAGGAGCATTGTAATGCCAGCGGCAAGCACGGGCAGTGAGAGTAGTAGTAGGACAGCGGTAATTAGAACGGCTCAAACAAACAAGGGGGTCTGATATTGCGAGATTGCTGGGGGTTTCATGTTGATAATTGTTGTGATAAAGTTGATTGCCCCCAGGATTGAGGATACCCCTGCTAGGTGTAGTGAGAAGATGGTTAGGTCTACAGAGGCCCCTGCGTGGGCAAGGTTCCCTGCTAAAGGGGGGTAGACGGTTCACCCTGTGCCTGCCCCCGCTTCAACCCCAGAGGATGCCAGGAGGAGGAGGAAGGAAGGGGGGAGAAGTCAGAAGCTCATATTATTTATTCGAGGGAAGGCCATGTCGGGGGCACCGATTATTAGTGGGATTAATCAGTTTCCAAATCCCCCAATCATAATTGGCATTACTATAAAGAAAATCATTACGAAGGCATGAGCCGTAACGATAACATTGTAGATTTGGTCGTCCCCCAGTAGTGCACCAGGTTGACTTAGTTCAGCGCGGATCAGTAGGCTTAAAGCTGTGCCCACCATGCCCGCTCAGGCACCGAATACAAGATAGAGGGTGCCGATGTCTTTATGGTTGGTTGAGAAAAATCAGCGTGTGATTGCCACAGGTAAGATGGCTGAGCGTTTAAGCGGTGGATTGTAGCCCCATGCACAGAGGTTCAAGTCCTCTTTTTACCAAGCCCTGAGGTGTGAAACATATTAGATTGCAAATCTTAAGTTGCAGGTTAACGCCTGCCGGGGCTTTCCCCCGCCTTTTTCGCTCGGCAAGGCGGGGGAAAGGTAGACGGATGCTCGCTGGTTGGAGCGCTTAGCTGTTAACTAAGATTTTGTAGGATCGAGGCCTTCCTGTCTAGTAAGGCTTTAGCTTAATTAAAGTGTCTGTTTTGCATGCAGAAGATGTGGGTTAGTGTCCCGCAAGTCTTATCAGGGGCTGGGAGATTTTCACTCCCGCTTAGGGCTTTGAAGGCTCTTGGTCTGAGTACTATCCTAAGCCCCTTTTAAAGTGTTAGCAGGGCTGTGATTGCGGGGGCTAGTGGCAGGAGGGCGCAGGCCATTATAGTTGAGGCTGAGAGGGGGAGTGAGAGTTGGGTGGAGGTTAATCGTCATGGTGTGGTTCCTAGAAGGTTGTTTGGTGACATGGTCAAGGTTATGGCGTATGAGAGTCGAAGGTAAAAGTAAAGGCTGAGTAGCGCGGTGAGAGCTGCGATTGTAGCGGTGGGGGCTAGGTCTTGTTTTGTCAGTTCTTGAAGAATAAGTCATTTTGACATAAAGCCTGTAAGAGGGGGGAGGCCCCCCAGTGAGAGTAGGATCATCGGGGTTAGAGTCGTGAGGATCGGGGCTTTTGTTCATGCGGTTGCCAGGGAGTTGATGGTTGTGGCATTGTTAATTTTGAATGTTAGGAATGCTGAAAAGGTCATGGCGAAGTATAGGACTAGGGCTAGCAGGGTGAGGGAGGGGGCGAACTGGATGACTAATATTATCCATCCTAGGTGGGCGATTGATGAGTAGGCCAGGATTTTTCGGAGTTGGGTTTGGTTTAGTCCTCCTCACCCGCCCACGAGGGTTGAAGCGAGGGCAAGGATAATTAAGATCGTTTGGTCTGACTTGGAGATTTGTAGGAGGAGGGCAAAGGGGGCGAGTTTTTGTCAGGTGGAGAGAATTAGTCCTGTTGTCAAATCAAGCCCTTGAAGAACCTCTGGCAGTCAGGTGTGTAAGGGGGCCAGTCCAATCTTTAAGGCGAGTGCGAGGGTAATCATGGTGATGGGCACTGGGTGCGTCATTTGTTGGATGTCTCATTGGCCCGTGAGTCAGGCGTTGGTTACGCTTGCGAATAAGAGTGTGGCGGCTGCGGTTGCTTGAGTGAGGAAATATTTGGTGGTTGCTTCGATTGCGCGGGGGTGGTGGTGCTGCGCTATTAGCGGAATGATGGCTAGGGTGTTGATTTCTAGCCCTATTCAGGCTAGGAGCCAGTGGGAGCTTGCAAAGGTTATGGTGGTTCCTAGGCCTAGGCCAAATAGCAAGATGGCTATGATATAGGGGTTCATTAGCAAAGGAAGGAGTTTAACCAACATGTTTGGGGTATGGGCCCAAGAGCTTGAATTAGCTGACTTTACTAGGAAGTGGTGTAGTGGAAGCACTAAGAGTTTTGATCTCTTCAGGTAGGGTTCGAGTCCCTTCTTTCTAAGGAGCTGGGGGGACTTTAACCCCCATTGTTCACTCTATCAAAGTGGCCCTTTGCTTCAGGCACGGCTCCGGGGCTATAGTTGAGGGGGGAGCCCTGCAAGTGCAATGGGCAGGGATAGGTGTCAAATAACCAGGGCAAGGGTGAGGGGAAGGAAGTTTTTTCAGATAAGGTGTATAAGCTGGTCGTACCGGAACCGGGGGTAGGACGCTCGGACTCACAAGAATAGCACGGATAGCAGGGCGGCTTTAAATATGAGGTTAATTGAGGCGAGTTCGGGTATGTGTGGGAAGTGGGAGGCCCCCAAGAATAGGACCGCCGAGAGTGTGTTTATGAGCAGGATGTTGGCGTATTCTGCCAGGAAGAATAGAGCGAAGGGACCCCCTGCGTATTCTACGTTAAACCCGGATACTAGCTCGGACTCTCCTTCTGTTAGGTCGAAGGGTGCTCGGTTGGTCTCGGCGAGGGTTGAGATGTACCATATTGCGGCGAGAGGCCACGCGGGTAGTAGCAGTCAGATACTTTCTTGCGCAACGCTGAAGGTCTTAAGGGTGAAGCCTCCTGTGAAGATAATTGCACACAGAAGGATCAGGCCTAGGCTGACCTCATATGAGATTGTTTGTGCTACTGCCCGCAGGGCTCCGATTAGAGCGTATTTTGAGTTTGAGGCCCATCCTGAGCCGAGAATAGAGTATACGGCTAGGCTTGATAGGGCTAGGATAAAAAGGATGCCTAGATTTAGGTCTGTGACGGGGTGCGGGAGGGGTAGCGGGGCTCACAGGATTATTGCTAATGTGAGGGCGAGCATGGGGGTTAAGATGAAGAGGATGGGGGAGGATGTTGAGGGCCGGATTGGTTCTTTAATAAATAGTTTTACTCCGTCTGCGATGGGTTGGAGAAGTCCGTAGGGCCCTACTACGTTTGGGCCCTTTCGTAGCTGCATGTATCCTAGTACTTTCCGTTCAAGGAGGGTTAGAAATGCGACGGCTAGGAGGACTGGGACAATGTATGCTAAGGGATTTAAAATGTGGGTTAAAATTACTGAGATCATAGTCAAGGAGAGGAGTTGAACCTCTGTTCAAAGGGCTTAGGTCTTTTGCATTAGCCGGGCTCTGCCACCTTAACATGCCTTTTTCTCAGGCCATGAGGGGTCATGCCCCCTTACCTTTTTTATTTGTTTTCTTAAGGTCGGGGTGAGGCTTGCTCGGGCAGGGGCCTCTTCTTTTCGGTCCTTTCGTACTAGAAAAGAACATCTCATAGATAGAAACTGACCTGGATTTCTCCGGTCTGAACTCAGATCACGTAGGACTTTAATCGTTGAACAAACGAACCCTTAATAGCGGCTGCACCATTAGGATGTCCTGATCCAACATCGAGGTCGTAAACCCTCTTGTCGATATGGGCTCTAGAAGAGGATTGCGCTGTTATCCCTAGGGTAACTGGGTCCGTTGATCGGCTTGGTGCCGGATCATTGATGGTCAGATGTTCTGTTTATTAGGGCTGTGGCCCTGTTTTTAAAGGGGGTTCCCTTATTCCACGTGGGGGATTTTTGTTCCCCCGCGGTCGCCCCAACCGAAGACAATTGAACAGGGGCTGCTTTGTTTGGTCTTGTGATTAAGGTTAATTGAACGCAGGCTGTTCTGGTGTCTAAAGCTCCATAGGGTCTTCTCGTCTTATGTTTTCATGCCCGCTTCTGCACGGGCAGATCAATTTCATTGACTGGAAAAAGGAGACAGCTTAGCCCTCGTTATGCCATTCATACAGGTCTCCATTTAAAAGACAAGTGATTGCGCTACCTTCGCACGGTCAAGATACCGCGGCCGTTAAACTTTTGGTCACAGGGCAGGCGGGACCTCTTATAATTTTAGGGTTCAAGAGGCGATGTTTTTGGTAAACAGGCGAGGCTAGTGTTTGCCGAGTTCCTTCTTTTTCTTTTAGTCTTTCCTTGTGCACTCCTGTGTAGGGCTAACGCTTGTTGATGGGTGAAGGAGTTTCTGGTTTAGCGTGGAGTTATTATTCAATACCCTCTGTGGTGTTGGGGGCGTTAATTTTCAGTGCGGGTTCGTTCTGATTTACACGGGTGCTGGGAGAGGGTCTGGCCCTCTTATTACTCATGTTAGCATATTCTCTTCTATGTTTGCATAGAGAGGCCTAATAGGTTGAGAGGTTTAAGATGTTGTTGTCGGGATTGGGGGGTGTAATATATTTAAGCTTTAACGCTTTCTGTAGAGGTGGCTGCTTTTAGGCCCACTCGGATATGGTACCTTGTGTCTTTTGATCTTTTACCTGCTTATTAAAGTTGTGTCTTTTTCAAGGGGGCTGTACCCCCCTTGATTAACTCTTTTAGTCTTATCTTTTGGTCGGGGCGAGATGTAATCAGGTTGGGCTAAAGAAACTAAAAGGCTGAACTTCTATTCAGTTCTTAGGCAACCAGCTATAACTAAGTTCGGTAGGTCTGTCACCTCTACTCAAAGTTCTTCCCACTCTTTTGCCACAGAGACGGGTGCGCCCTACAATAGGCTGTCCTGGAGTAGCTCACTTAGTTTCGGGGGGCTAAACTAAAATTCGTTTTGCTTAGGTTTTACTGGCTAGGTCATGATGCAAAAGGTACGAGGCTTAATCTCTGCTTTTCTTTACTTTACTGGGTTATTTCATTTCTCTTTCAGCTTTCCCTTGCGGTACTTTTCTATGGCGCCGGGGTTCCTTTTCTGTCGCCCATACTAAGGGGGAAAAATGGTTTGGTTAAATTGTAGTTCGGGTTTTAAGGGCTAGTTTATGTTGGTTTGTTATGTGGGGAAGGGGGGCTAGCTGTTGGGTGTCAGTGCGGTCTGATTTGCACAGACATCTTCTCGGTGTAAGGGAGATGCTATGGCTAGTTTAGCTACGCTCTGATTTTTCCAAGTGCACCTTCCGGTACACTTACCATGTTACGACTTGCCTCCCCTTTGCAATTATGGGGGTTTACTTATGTTTGAAATGTAAGCTCGGGGAGAGTGACGGGCGGTGTGTGCGCGCTTCAGGGCCAGTTTCAGGGGAACGCTCTATTTTCCTCCTTACTGCTAAATCCTCCTTAAGATGTCTGGTTTCAATACATCGTCCGTATGTACTGTGTCAGTGAATGTAGCCCATTTCTTCCCCTCTCATGCGCTACACCTCGACCTGACGTTTTGGGTTGTGCCAATTTTGCTTACTATGTGTCCTTCACAGGGTAGGCTGACGACGGCGGTATATAGGCGGGAAAAACAAGAGAGGGTGAGGTTGAACGGGGGTTATCGGTTCTAGAACAGGCTCCTCTAGGGGGGTCTAAAGCACCGCCAAGTCCTTTGGGTTTTAAGCTTATGCTCGTAGTCCCCGGGCGAGTGGCAGGGGTAATATTGCTACTTTTGTTTATGGCCGGGCATAGTGGGGTATCTAATCCCAGTTTGTGTCCTGGCTTTAGTGGGTTCAGAAATTTTAAAGCTACTTTCGTGAGAGGTCTTCCTGTCTTCGGGTGCGTATAACAGCTTTGAAGGTGTTTGGCTTTAGTGTTGGGTGTCTTAACCACTCTTTACGCCGATAGCTATCAACTTGAGCCCCTCGTATAACCGCGGCGGCTGGCACGAGTTTTGCTGGCTCTGTTGGCTTTAACTAAGTCAAGTTTTCACTTATGGCTTAATGTTTATCACTGCTGAGTTCCCATGGGGGTGTGGCTGAGCAAGGTGTTGTGGGCTAAGCAAGGGGTTGTGCCTGATACCAGCTCCTTTTTCCCTCTGGGGGGAAATTGTAGGGCATTCTCACAGGAGGGCGGATACTTGCATGTGTAAATTTGGCCAAAGCTGATAGCAAAGCCAGGACCAAGCTTTTGTGCCCGCGGGGCTTTCTAGGGCCCATCTTAACATCTTCAGTGTTATGCTTTAGTTAAGCTACGTTAGC